GGTATTTCCACCATCAGTAGAGTTTTCTAAAAAGGTAACTATCTCGGTTTAATATATAACGATATTTTTTATAGAATCCGTGAAAAAGACTTTCCTTTATAAGAAAGGCTTACTATCTTTGGGATCTGATGCTACACCGCTGCTCAATACCTTAGGGGATCCAATATATTACATAAGTGGATTCCTAACTTTTATTTCATATCATGACATAGACATACATAAATAAGCAGGTTTTTTTTATTGTCCCAAAACCTCGCGAATTGATCTTTACGGCGCTTCCTTTATCAATTAGATCCTTTATCCATCGAATAAAAGTATCTAGGCATACCTATTTCTTCTTAAAATTTTATGAAGTTTATTTGGTTGCTACAGCTGATAAAAATCGTTGTTGTGGACGATACATATGTAGAAAGCCTATATTTGGTTTTTCTAGTATTTTTAAAATAATTTGTTCTTTTTCCTTTTTTATTTCTATAGTGGAGATAGTCGCACGTAATGACAGATCACGGCCATATTATTAAAGGCTTGTGGTAAGAATGGGTTTCGCTCTAGTGCACGAAAATAATATTCCAAAGCTTTTGTATGTTCTCCGTTTCTTGTGTGGATAAGGCCTATGTTATAAAGTATATAACTTCGGTCATAGGGATCAATTTCTAGTCGCATAGCTTCATAATAATTCTGTAAAGCTTCCGCATAATTTCCTTCGGATTGAGCCGACATCCGTTACGGTCGTCATTCGATTCAAGAGATCTCCGTTTCAGAACCGTACATGAGATTTTCATCTCATACGGCTCCTCCTTTATGTACATAATGATACTAATACATGGAATAAAAAAATATTGAACTATTCTCATTATAAACTAAGTGGGGCTGGTGTTTTTACAAGAAATCTCTAACCAACCTTTTTGTAAAAGATTTTTCCTCAACATCAAGTCTGTTGATACTAGATAAAAAAGGGGAGACTCCTGCAATTTTTTTGTCTAAATGCCGCGTAATTTTCAGGAATTAGTCACTTCAACAGTTTTCTATGGTTATACGGGTATCCAAACACGAACGAGATGGGTGTTTGTTGTCCCAACCATTCTTGCGAGCCCTGATCCTCATAAGGAAAAAGTATAATTTATAACAAAGTTTTCCTGTTGTTGATTCCGAAGAGTAGTGCCTCTTCCTCTATGCCTCCTATTAGTACTAGTGGAGCAGGTTTGACCTAACACAAGCATAGGTGTAACCTTTCGCTCAATACTTATAATTAACAATTGAAGCATTTGAGGTTGCATTAATCGGGGATACACGACAGAAGGGCTTGATTTATTTACAAACTTCACCTTCAACAAGCGTAGATTTATTTCAAATAATTTTTATTCCTTATATTCCGAATAAGTATCATGCTACTTTCTCCTAAGAACATTAAAAAATATAAAGAAATTCAATTATAAAAATTAAAGATAAAGTAGAAAATAACTAAAAAAAAAAAAAGAATCAAATCGCACCATCTCTGTAATAAGCGAATGCCTCCTTCTCTCCCGAAGTTGTCGGAATAATTCGTAATAAGATATTGGCTACAATAGAGAAGGTCTTATCAATAAAATTTCCAGTTATTCCAGATCTAGACATAGGCAGAAATTCATGCTATAATTTATTTTAATTCCCTTCGTGGGAAAATAATCCCATAATTAAAGGAATTTTCCAATACAAAATAACATAAAACCAGACTTATTAAAATTAAACTTCTGCTCAAATTCTTTTTTGCAGGAATCCATAAAAACTAAGAAATATTGACTAAGAAATATTGAGAACGGTTAGATTTCATTCTAATGAATATATAGTTGTATTAAAAAGATTGGAAAATTTTTAGATTGCATCAAAGTTGAAGAATTACCTAATTTATTTGAAGCTGTAGGAAAATTCAATAAGTTTTGAATAAATTATGATCCAAAGAGGAAAAAGAGTTGAATAATTGCTCTATCATGGATGAAAATAAAATAGAATAAAGGTCTAAACTAAAAAAAACGAGGATCTAAAAAGCGCCATTAAAAAGAAAAAATAGTATAAAAAAAGGAGCAATCGGTGAAGTGGGTCCAACTAATTTATTTAATCCGGTAGAAGAATTATAAAAAATAAAATAAGGAGTCCCATCTTCGTAAACATGACATGAATAAATGCTTTTTTTTTACAATTTGTCCCACAAAATTCTCTAATTTACCTAGCCTCGACTAAAGTTTTAAAAAGTTTTTTCCTTTTTTTTTTAGTTAAATTAAAATAGAGTGTATGCTTTTATCCAAAAACCAAAAATTTTTTTTCGATTTATTAGCAACTTTATCATTATGTAGGAGAGATGGCCGAGTGGTTGAAGGCGTAGCATTGGAAATGCTATGTAGGCTTTTGTTTACCGAGGGTTCGAATCCCTCTCTTTCCGTACCCAGCACCTAATTCAATAACGTTAGTTAATATTATTAAACGCAATATCTCAAATAAAAGACACGATTAATTATTGCAACAGTTAGGGCTTTCTTGGATATATTTTCGCTATTCCTAATCCCAATTGCTATAATATTTAAAATACTAGAAAGAATGGACAAGGAATTAAAACCTCCCTATCAATCTATGATACGAGACATGAACAGGAAAAAATCCTCGGAAAAACCCCTTACTCTTTATATGGGTCTAAAGGGAGGGTAAAATTGTCCAAATTCCTCTTATTTTAGTTAGATTTAAGTCTGACGAGAATAATATTCTACAACTAGCAATTCATTTATTTTCAAACCGACCCATTTACTATCTAGTATTTCATTGACCGATCCTTTATATTGGAATGGATAAAGGGTCAAATGTTTTGGCAATTCCTCACGGGAGGATGAATCAATATACTTTTGAACCAGAGACTTAGATTTTTGTTTATCTCTCACGATAATAATATCGCGGGGTTTGCAGCGATAACTTGGTATATCTACTATACCACCATTAACTAAAATATGTCTATGGTTAACCAATTGGCGGGCTTGAGGAATAGTCGAAGTTAGACCTAATCGAAAAAGGATGTTATCCAACCGCATTTCAAGCAATTGTAGTAAAACTTGACCTGTAGACCCTTTTGCTTTTCCGGCGATATGAACGTATTTAAGTAATTGTTGTTCTGTAAGACCATAATGAAAGCGTAATTTTTGTTTTTCTTCTAAACGAATACGATATTGAGATTTTTTACCGGGGCGTAATTGGTTTCTAAAATCGTTTCCTGTTCTAGGCTTTTTAGTTGTTAGTCCCGGTAAAGCACCCAGACGACGTATTTTTTTGAAACGTGGTCCTCTGTAACGCGACATAAAGACTCCTTATGAAGTTGCATAAACCGAAATGAAATATGAAATTAAACTAAAGGATAAATAGAAAAAAAGAAAAATACAACATAAAATGTAAATTCAATAAAAAATTGATAAAAATTTATTGAAATATTATACTAGAAAGAATAATTAGATGAATTCTCTTAATATCCTGGCCTTAATAGATTATATATCTAATTTCTCGTATTTAGATTAAATAATCTAAAACGAGTAAATACTAAAAACTCTTAAAACATTTATTTTTTTTCATATGAATAGAAATTATTCTAATAAGAATATAAACATCAAAAAAAGTAAGGGCTCTTTTCTTGATTGATTTAGTGGACCTAGAAAAAACTCCTTCAATTTTTTTTATTCTAATTTCTTAGGAGATACTACAAGGGTGCCATTTGGGAAAAGTATAAGAAGCCTTTTATATTTCTTTGATTTCACATTTTCAACTATGAAAAAAATCAAACAGATGGAGAAAAGCCCGCTATCGGAGTCGAACCGATGACCATCGCATTACAAATGCGATGCTCTAACCTCTGAGCTAAGTGGGCTCGCATAATATAAATTGTATACACACAGGAATTTAGTAAACTACAGGAATTTTCGCTATTAACTCGTCACATAACAATTAATATATAATTTAATTCTTTTCTTTTATCAAATATATGATTATCCATATCTTAATTAGATAGTAAGATTTTTTTAATGGTTTTTCCTATAGTATATTTATATTTAGTAATCCAATTTTATTTAAAAAAACCATTAATTTGGTTCAATTTTTATTACATAATTGAAACAAACAACTTTAAATAAATTAGGGGAGTCTATTTAAAATTTTAAATATATATAAAATCAAAAAATTAATTGTTTTTTTATTAAAAAGGGAATTATTTTTTATAGCCATTAGATTTGTTAGAGATATTAAATTATTCAATATATAGAATAATGCAAATTCCTTTTAGTTTTTTTTCGTTCGATAAGGACTAACACAAAAATAAAAGAATCGATCGTTCAAGTATTCAAAATTGAACGCTAAAAATAATAAAAATTAGGTAAAAAATATATATACCTAGAATAATACTATTAATCCTATATATACTATATATATAGTATAATATATATATGTTATGTATGAATCAATATTATATATTGAGTGTATATTGAATCATAATATAACTGAAATAAAAATGTTAGGATAATGATATCCTACTTACTTTGTAAGTAGGGGGATATGGCGAAATTGGTAGACGCTACGGACTTAATTGGATTGAGCCTTGGTATGGAAACCTACCAAGTGATAACTTTCAAATTCAGAGAAACCCTGGAATTAAAAATGGGCAATCCTGAACCAAATCTGGTGTTATAAAAACAAGCGCTAAAAAAAAAGGATAGGTGCAGAGACTCAACGGAAGCTGTTCTAACAAACGGAGTTGGATGCGTTGCGTTAGTAAAGGAATCCTTCTATCAAAGCTCCATATAAGCGTATCCGTACTGAAATACTCTCTCTAATGAATCAAATTAATTCTAAGTTGAAAAAAGAGATCAAATATTCAAGGATCCTTTTGATTTCCATCAAAATCAGAAAAAAGCTATTCATTGGACAAGAATAAAGATAGAGTCCCATTCTACATGTCAATATCGACAACAATGAAATTTATAGTAAGAGGAAAATCC